CAGGTGCGTATCGCGGAAGGAGACGAGCCAAAGACGACCCGTGTGAAAAGCAAGCAACCAACCGGGCGTTTGATCTGGTTATGCCTTTTCTTTTGGACTCACCAATGCCCCTGCCACGTTCTGCACCCTCCACAATGAGCTATTCCACCCGTACTTAGACGACTGGTGGTATACTTTAATCGTGGGCTATAGCTATTCGTTAAACGACCACGTTAGCCACCTCCGGACCGTTTTTAAGGTATTAAGGAAGAATCACCTCTATGTAAATAAAGAAAGAGAAATGCTCCTTTGAACAGACGGAGATCCTATTCCTAGGGCATTGGATGGGCATCAGAGCCATCGAGGAGTGGCAAGCACCCACCAAGGTGAGTGAGCTAAAATCGTTTTTAGGGCTCGTGAACTATTACCGAAGATTCATCGTAAGTTACTCGAAGAGGGCTGCTCAACTCAAAAATCTCCTAAAGAAGGACGTACGGACCGATCATGGCACTGCACTGATCGGAAGAGTGTCAAAGAGCTTTTGAGGACCTAAAGCAGGCAGTGATTGATGACCCCGTATTGCAGTTGCCAGATCACACTAAGCCATTTGAAGTACACACGGATGCGTCAGACTATGCCATAGGCGGTGTGCTAGTACAATAAGGTAACCCAGTAGCATATGAGAGCCGAAAGCTCAATGAGACCGAGAGGCGTGGTCCAAGAGAAGGAGATGAAAGCAAGAGTGCACTACTTGAGAACGTGGAGGCGGGTCACGATTCGTGGTCAAGACGGATAATGTGGCGACGAGTGACTTCCTGACCCAGAAAAAACTCACGCCAAAACAGGGACGATGGCAAGCAAGACAAACTTGCCAAGTTTGATTGATATGGTGCTAGAGTATAAGCTTGGACGGACCAACCAGGTCGCGGATGCCTAAAAAGTAGGAAGACAGAGCTGGCGGCATTTAAGTGTGAGGCAGTGGCAGCCACCAGCAGAGTCACGAGTACCCTAACCGCATCGTATTCGAGATGGGCTCTTGGTCACAAAAGGGAATCGACTTTTTTTTTCCAAAACCTTTCTTTTTTCGGTATGCCGCTCCGCGAGCAAGGAGTGCCACGCACGAGCGGAGCGAAAACAAAGCAGGGGGAATTCTTCGTTGGGGGAAATCCTTTGATTGCGTATTGAATATAGATCCATGTCTTTCTTGTTCCACTAGCTAGGACCAAATTCTCACATGTCCGTTTCGTTATTACAACCTTCTTTTTTGATGTCAAAGACCAGAAGCTATGCGCAAATTCTCATTGGATCTCGGTTGTTCTTAACAGCGATGGCTATTCATTTAAGTCTTCGGGTAGCACCACTAGATCTTCAACAAGGTGGAAATTCTCGTATTCCGTATGTACATGTTCCTGCGGCTCGGATGAGTATTCTTGTTTATATCGCTACGGCTATCAACACTTTCTTTTTCCTATTAACAAAACATCCCCTTTTTCTTCGCTCTTCCGGAACCGGTACAGAAATGGGTGCTTTTTTTACGTTGTTTACCTTAGTTACTGGGGGGTTTCGGGGAAGACCTATGTGGGGAACCTTTTGGGTGTGGGATGCTCGTTTAACCTCTGTATTCATCTCGTTCCTTATTTACCTGGGTGCACTGCGTTTTCAAAAGCTTCCTGTCGAACCGGCTTCTATTTCAATCCGTACTGGACCGATCGATATACCAATAATCAAGTCTTCAGTCAACTGGTGGAATACATCGCATCAACCTGGGAGCATTAGCCGATCTGGTACATCAATACATGTTCCTATGCCCATTCCAATCTTGTCTAACTTTGCTAACTTCCCCTTCTCAACCCGTATCTTGTTTGTTCTGGAAACACGTCTTCCTATTCCATCTTTTCTCGAATCTCCTTTAACGGAAGAAATAGAAGCTCGAGAAGGAATACCAAAACCTAGTTCACTCGCTGAGTCTCTTTGCGTCCATGGCTGAATGGTTAAAGCGCCCAACCTAAAAAAGGATAAAGGGGCAAATTCGTAGGTTCGATTCCTGCTGGATGCACTTGGAACGTTCAGTTCAATCGCTGCTCACGGAATTAATAAATATAACTCGCCCTTATTGCTTATGGGGCACTTCACTCGCTCAACACTCGTTCAAAACATCCACTCGTTCTTCACTCGCTAGGGAAAGAAAAGGGATAGATGACTGAAAATCCCACTTAGAGATCGCAACTATAGTCAGAGTAGGAGTTCCCATCCCGTCGAGGTTTGAAGATACTCGACTGTAAAGGAGAGGCCTCATTTTACCTGAAAATTACGGTTGATCCGTCGCCTCCATTAGATTCGGCAACTAAGGACGAGATTACCATAGGCTTTTATGTCCCGAATGTTCTCTTTAATAAGGTCGCCTTGACCGGGCTCTTCACCGTATAACCTTTACCTGAAAAACTGGAGCACAGCTATACTTTCATCGCTTTCACTAGAACCAGAGTCATAGGGGCACTTTTTGTTTTGCCTTCCTTAAGTCCAGGGACGACCCCTATGTTTTTTCGTGGAGCGCCGAATTTGCCTTAATCGGCGAGAGTATATGCCACTGGCAAGAGCATGATTGAGGGCTTTATACTTTTTTCTGTAACTCTTCAATTGGTCATTGGCCCTACCTCCAGCCCCTTCATATTCCGTATCCTGCTGTTTTTTTACTTGCTTTTCTCGATCAAGCATTCCTGTGCTTAGCAAAGAGGTAGTAGCATTTGGGGAATTTCATCATTTTCGGGATAAGCCGGCACAGCTCTTGCTTGCTGTCTGTATGTGGTAGGGTCTGGTCAACTGCCCGGCCACCTCTTTAGCTCATCTCTTGTCAACGCTAGCACTTTTTAATACATGATGCCATTCCCGATTCGCGAAGTGAAGCTCAATCTCTATTCATTAGTTCAGCGCTAAGATGTAGAACTGGATCGTATATGGGTCAAGAGATCTTCAATCTGGAATTCTCTTTTTTATATTGCAATCCTTCTTAGTGAGAAATTACTCTACAGACTATGTAGGGGAATGCACTATGGGGACTCAAAAAAAGACATTATTTGAGACTTAGGAAATGAAACTTCCATTCAACTATAGTCGAGAGGAAATAAGTCTCAGCAGGCACTAAAGTAAAGGGGAAGCTTAGAGACGGAATTCAAATAGTTGAATAGAGGAGTACGTGGGGGGTGAAGTAAAGATAACTCTAGCAATATAGACCGGACCTGCTTCCCATTCATTCTTTTATAAGAATGTTCTTCGGCTGGTCAATAGGGCGCATCGCTTTCGCTTCTGTAATAGAGGCGCTTGGCTAACGAATAAAAACCTTGGTCCGCTTTCATTGGTCTAGTCCGATCATTGCTTATCTCTTTCTTCTCTATCGGGGAATTGGGGGAAAGAGTGCACCAAAAAGGGGAGGTGAAAAAGTAAGAAATAGGGAAGTAGAGTAGTTGGCACACGCTGGTCAATCCAGTACGTACGTCGCTTTCGTTCTTTCCATTCAATATCCCATTCCCGGTCGCATCTGTTCTATTCAGCCAATCCCTTGCTGCTTGCTTCATCCCGCCCTGCCTGGTCATCAGTTTCTGCTTGTGTTGCTGCTCGTGTTCCGTTGTCCACTTGGCATCGTCGGCTAGCCCATGCTGGAGTCCCAGTTTTGCGCTCTCTTCTGCAGTCCAATAAGCTCTCTGTCTCATCTAAGTCTTTCTAATTTTGTTCTCATTGTCAACTTGGAAAGCATCATAAACTTCCCTTTTCTGATGTTTCTGTGCATGCATCGTCTCCTTTACATGTTATTCACACCGATGTGTGGACTTCTCCTATTATCTCTAATTCTGGATTCAAATATTTTGTTATTTTTGTTGATGAATTTTCTCGTTATGTGTGGCTATATCCTATGAGACTAAAATCTGAAACATTTGCCAAATTCTTACAATTTATTTCAATGGCCGAAAACTTTTTTAATTCCCGTGTTAAATTTCTTCAGTGATGGGGGTGGTGAGTTTATAAACACCCAGTTTTCAGCCTTTCTTCTCCAAAAAGGAATGAATTAGCCGCCGTATTTCATGTCCAGACACACCCCAGCAGAATGGGTTAGCCGAACGAAAACACAGACACATCATTGAAATTGAAGCAGCTCGTACCATGTTAATTCAAGCCAAGTTACCTCCCTCCTTTTTGGTTGAGGCCCTGCTTCAATTCCAAATACAACCCCGACTAAATCACACCAATGGAAATACCAAGTCTAGCACTCTCAGAAAAAGTTTCTGGCTCGTTAGTTAGTTAGACTTAGGGCAAGTTCCACTGCCTAATTGTTATCTTTTACTTACGACTGCGAACGAAGGCTTAGCCCGGGTCCTTATTTGTTGACCGGATTCAGAGCACTTTGAGCAATGGGGCTTGTTCGGTGTGGAAGAAAGGGAATCACCTCCTCATAAAGGCTTGGACGAGAAATAGGAAATATTGCGGCCTGTTCGAGGATGAGATTGAAGAAAATTCCTCTGATCGATTAGGCTGAAAACTCATAACTACTCTATTGTAGTAGCAAAACTACTACTTTATTAAATTAAATCGTGTCGTACTAATCTTAATCTTCGGCTCTGGAACAAACACTCGTTTGGACATATTCAACGTTCTTTACAACAGAAGAAGCAAGAGTTGGCTTCAGTTCGGCACAGGGCAGACTCAACAGATACCCAAGAGAAGGAGAGCTGCAGGCCAACAAGGAATAGAAGAAGCTGTTCCACTCGAAGCTCTTACTGCTCCTGAATCAGCTGTTACTGCTTGAGAATCCGCTGCACATTCATGCCCAGAATATGCAGTTGTCAGGCCAAATACCCCAGAAAGAAGAGAAAGTGACACCCTTAATGTCCGAGGAAGGGAAGGAGGGGATTTAGCAAGATAGCTGTCCCGCTAAAGAATCGGTTCTTTGAAAATCGGTTGTTAGAGAAGCTGTTGTCGGAATAACTGGGAATAGAATATCCTAGGAATGAATCCAATGCTGGTGGAAGGTGCAGATGAATTGAATCTGCAGCTATTTCATCCAGTGCTATTTCATCAACTGCTGGTGGGGTAAGGAATGGAATCAAAAGCAGAGAATACAAGCTTGGAGGGTAAGCTGATCGACCTAAGGAAAAGAGTAACTGTTTAGCAAGATAGCTGTCATTGAAAGAAAAGAGTGAAAGAGAGATCGGACATGATATCGATATAGAAGGAGCGGACTAAGAGCTGTTGTCGGAAGAGAAGCCCGACGAATGAATTGAATATAGAATAAAGCAAGGCGATCTATCGTTGCACTAAGGCACAGGTATGATCTCGATGCCAAGAAGAAGCAACTGACATAGGGCAAGAAGGTCCTTAACAAGCCCTTTCCCCGCAAGAGTCACTCTTTCGACGCTTTCTTGACCTTAGTAATTATCAATACAGTAACCGATACCAAGGCAAGCCAAAGTATTTAAATGGTAGCTTAGTCTCCGGGAATTCGAGGATCCTGCCAATCTTCCGCTTGAACCTATGCCCCGTGCCTGCAAACACTATCGAGCTTTCCGGTATTTACTCTCAGCCCTGTGAGAGAGTGGAAACGTTGTAGTTGTAGCACCTCTTTAATAAATTACCTTTCGCACTTGTCTTTGAATTTCCTGCAAAGAGAAGGACACCATCCGCGTAGCATAGGTGAGAGATATATAAAATAGGGTTCACATTAGGTCTAACCACCCGGGCATCGTCCACTGCACGGTTGACACCAAGACTGAGTTGCTCCATTACTATAGTGAATAGATACGGGGAAAGGGGATCCCCTTGTCTAAAACCTCTCTTCCCAGGAAAGAAAAAAAAGAGGGGGAGCCATTCACTAAAACTGCATAGGAGGTGGTTGAAATGCAGGCCTGTATCCACTCGATCCAGGTTGGGGGGAAGCTCATCTGTCTGAGACACCCCAAACGCGTTCCAAGAGACCTTGTCATAAGCTTTCTTGAAGTCCACCTTCATACAAAATGGAGCTGGTCCTCTATCCTTATGGAAATTCCTCACAAGTTTATGAGCTAGAAAGATATTCTCTGTGATGTTCCGGTTTTTAATGAATGCTGCTTTGTTCTTTTTCTACTGCTTACCTATGAGATCTCGGTGCTACTGCCCTATCATCTACCACATTCAATCATTGCTATGAGCGTGACAGCTGCTCATAAAGGTATTTGCGAAGATATTCAATGTCCCCCTTTCCTTTCCTCTTGTTTCCCGGAGTAATGACGGCTTCCATGCAGCACAGCGCTTTCGCTTGGGGGCATTGGGTCCGCTTCGTAGCGTCTTTCTAGGCTGCGTTTTACTTCTTCAAAGACAAAAGACAACCGGAGTCTTTGCTCCCTGGATAAGTCTCATTCGATGTCGCAACCGATGCTTAAAACATCTGATTCTATCTTTTCAGTCTTCGATCGATCATTCTCTGCTTCATATAGGAGGGCTTTCCCAGCTAACAAGGAAGCGGGATTGAAAATAGAGATCAATTCTGAACTGGACCGAGATGGCCTATACACCAATTGACTGACACCATTCCTGAAGAAAGGAAGATCGTTGCGAGAAGACCACCCTCGTGTAAATGCGGAAGCTTGGCAGCAGTAGAATGAACCTTGGGAACGATATGAAGAGAATGAAGCGGAGAAGCGGGAAGGAAAATTTAGACGGATTCCCTTTATATTTGAAGAGATTGAGTTTGACCAGCTGCTTTGATTATGTATCCCCTTAGAGGAGGAGAAAGAATAAGTAAGTAAAGACAGAACCAGTAGCCCTGTCTCTGGGTAAGGATAAGGAGCATGAAACTGAATTGGTCTTAGAAGGTTCGCTTTCTATGGAGATAAGAACAAGGAAGCACTGGCCATGGCAAGCATTGGTTGGAAGAAGAGGTGAACGAGTTCCGACCTATAAAGCAGTTCCACTGCCATTCCTGAAGTTCAAGTCCGGGTTCCTGTACGAGAAAGAAATGCAACCGGAGCGAAAAGCACCCCATCGAGGAGAACAGCATCTTGGTTGGAAGCAGCATTCATGTATGATTTCTCACCTTCGTCCCCGAAAACCTTTCTTTGATTTGATGAAGCAGAAGCTTTAGGAGTTGAAAGAGCGGAACTTATAGAAGAAGGGCGTACCAAAAAGGTCTCCCATTTCTTTTCTAATCGGGTAAGTAAGCCTTTGAGTAGAAGGAGAAAGCCTTCGGAATCATCTCATTGACTTTCGGCCGGTGCCAAGCCAAGGCCAACAAGAATGGGAGAAGGGGCTTACCCAAAATCATAGGAGTGGTAGCCCAACGGCTGACAAGCAAGAAAGGGCACTCCCAGCATGAGGTTCCCCAATAGATTAGCGAAAGGCGGTTCAAGCCATTTTTCTGAGAGCAGAACAATTGACAAGGTTTGCAGCGGAGTGGAATGAAACATTCTATCATGTCTTAGGTTGAACCTCTATCCCATGCCATGTCGGGGGAAGGAAGCACGGGCATTGACATCTCATTTCATTGATTCGCTTTCCCCTATCTCATTAGCGAAGCTAGAGTACATGAGTAGACATAGGGATGAGTTCTAACAGTCGATTTACACGAGCTGCATCTCATGATATTGACATAGAGGGGTTTGGAAAAGCTGCTTGGGTGACTGCTGTATGAAACAAGCAAACTTCTAGCATTTACATTCAATCTTACATCTTAGATTAAGCAATTGAGTTCTTCGACAGTAGAACTAGAAAGAAAACCGCCTTGATGATGAGTTCTCACCTTCTTTTCTTTATTATAGGAGTGATCCCCTTATGAGCCTGACACCTATCTTCCATCAAACAAGCGCGAAAGCAAGTCAGTCAAACGGTAGCAAGAAAGCCCCAGGACAGGGGAAAGCAAGGAACTGATAGTCTAAAGGGTGAGTCTATATACGCTATTTCTTGATGAGATGAGGTCTAACATTCGATTGATATATGAAGCGTCCCGCCCGGGAAGGAAGCCATAGCAGCCTTTAGGCCACTAGACCAGAAGGAAAAAAGGCTCACAGAGCGGAGTTTCCAGGTTAACATAGACTACCTGACCTTCCCGCATTTCAGGGTCAGGAAGAAGAGGAGAAGGAGCTCCTCCTATTATAAATGAAGACTATCCTGGGCATCATCAATGACGATAGTGCCAGCTAGGTGAATGAAACCGCCAGCTCATGGATGAGCGATCAGAGTTCCCACTCATCACTATGACTGGCAAACAGTTCCGAGACTAAGATAAGTGCCTAGCTCAATGGATAAGGGAGAACATCAGCGGAGGACAAAGAGTGTCTTGCTGTCAAGTACGAAGCTGAAAGGGCTTAGCCAACGAGTTCAAATGCTGACCCAAGAAGTGAAGCAGCTTTGGGCCGCTCAAAGACCAGAGGTACTATGAGTGCCGGGGTCGGACAGCGAAAGAAATCATTTTCAGCTGAAACTTAAGCAAATTTCTTATTTAAAGAGGCAACAAAGGGAGAAGCCTTCAGGCTTGACCATCGGATCGGTAGATGATTTGAATGTCACTTCATCGACATAGGCAGTAGCAACCACTATAGAATAAAAGAAGGAAATGTTCGCATTCACATCTCAAGGAGAAGCCTGATCGGACCCAACGGTACACGAGAGCGCATTGACCAAGTATCCCCCCACCCCAAATCAAGCTTCTATTGAGTGAGACTAAACGGAAGGTTCATCTCCTGGCTTGGCACACTTCAGCGCTACTAGGAATGCTACCCTTCTTTGGACAGCAACTGGTACTGGCAGACTGGCTTACTTCTATCTAACAACCATAAACCGGAATTCCTACTTGAACTAAGAAGAAAGAAGTGGAATTAGAGACAGGATACTATCCTAACAAGCACAGAGAGGAAGGAGCGGAGCCACTCGCTTGGAAGGCAGCTACTTATTATGGAATGACATAGATAATGATGATGTATGGCCGTCCTTAACAGATGACTTACATGTTTAGAGAAAGGTTTTTCTAACTAGTGTAGGAGTTTGGCTGACCACCCTGCTTTCTTGACATTGGGGCTTTTCATCCTTTCCTCTGAAAGAACTCGGCCAGGGAATAGTCCGCAAAAATAAAGGGTAAATAACAGAAGTTTACACCAGTGTAATGGTATGACCTATATGCCCTCCTTTGATCATGTTTTCTGCTAGTAAGATCTCCGGTTTGAGAGCGATCCCGTAGTCCCCAGACATCATGGTGGATAGCCTAAAAAATGACATTTTCTCGCTAGTTACGGATGCGATTCAGATCGTCGGGGTAGCAACTTGCTTAGGGAAAGATGCAATTTTGCTTGCTTTCGCTCCTCTCCTTATCAGTCGAGCTGCTTTCGCTCCCTTGTTTTGATTAGTGAATTGGGCGAAATGCACTTTTTCACGCTAGGAGTGATGGCTTGCTTTAGCTCTCTTCAATCATCCTCATGCGAATCCTTTCCCTTAGGTGAAGCCTACACCTCTTTCTGAGCACGGGACAGCTACTCCCTGGTGCGCTGATATGACAGCAGTCTCCTTTTTACTTTTACTGAAGTCAATCTTTCCCACGGGTACCTGGAGTGACTGAATCAACTCCCTAAAAAAGAAAGAGATTCAGCATTGTCGGACACAGCTACTATTGCTTCCTTACCTAGTCCCGGAGACGACCTTTCCCGACTGGAAGAATTCTTACTATTAAAGATCACTGCCATCTCACGAATTGGATTTGAACCAATCAAGCTACTTTCCTTTTAGTCGATCGTGATGGGTCTGTCGTCCTCCTCATTATAGTCCTCCTAAAATCAATAGCATTTCGTCGGAATACATCCTGTCTTTTCTTTCACCTTTGTAGTCCTCTGCATAGTAAAAAACCAAGTCCTAACTACATACCTACAATATGGCCATACGTATCCAGAATGTAAACAAAGTCGCTACTGTCCGTGCCATTACTAATGAGATCCAAATATATTTTGTTTAGCCCGAGAATTTTTTCTTTTATATTCTCGTCTATAATAAAGGAATGTTCCACTATGTCTTTGAAACTGAGTCCTTCTGGTAATTGCATATTTCCATTCGTATCACTATAATCTTTCCAAAGCATCTCTAGTTTTGATTCGGTCTTTTGTTTAAGTTTTTCTAGATCCAACTCATTTATACGTTCCTAAAGAGTACTTCGTTCTAAAACTTGGCCAGCTTTATAAGCACCAAAAATAGCTATCGAAAGAATGAGTCCGACTCCAAGTGTAGTGATGTGATCAGAAAGAAATCTATCCATGGAAAATGAAACTTTTGTAGTTCCGCTTTTTGCTCGAAAAATGAAGAAAGACTTGTCGGAAATCGCCGGTTGGGTTGGTCCGACCAAGAAAGGCATGGGAGTCTTTGGGCATTGCTTGGAATGTAGAATGAAGGGTTGGATTGTGCGTATACTAAGTTTTTGGCTTGCAATAAAGCTAGGGTCCTGATCGAGAAAGTAAACTTTCCTATCTATCCACCTCTCCAAACACAATATCTTGAGTACCTATGATGGTGACCACATCTGCTGGCATGTGATGTTTGGACATAGAATCGAGTCCTTGTGAATGGGCAGAGCCAGGTGCTCTTATTTTACGACGGTAGGGACGATTGCTTCCATTACTGACCAGAAAGACACCAAATTCTCCTTTAGGTGCTTCAACTGCGGTATAGGTAGAAGAAGCTGGTACGGAAAAACCTTCTGTATAAAGTTCGAAATGGTGAATTGAGGTAGAGTAGACCGATGATCCTGTAGTCATTTGGCCGGCTATTGAAAGAAAAAAGCTTGCATCCGCTCCCCCTATTATATAACCGGTCCCATCTCTCTCCAAACCTAACGTGGTAGTTTCCCATCATAGGGCTTTCTATCTATAGATTAAGCCATTACCAAGGAGCTAATTCGTTCAGAACTCAGTTGACTGCTTCTATAGATAAGGCGGAGCGTCCTTGGCTCAGCATTATAGCACATAGGGCTTCGACGCTACTACAGCGCTTCGCTAACTCGAAGCGCCTCGCTATGAGAATCTAGCTTCGCTAACGCTCGGCTAAGTCTTGAACTTTCGCGCTGACCGTTCGTTTTCTCAGTAGCAAAAGCGCTTCTCTTTGCCCCTTAAGTAGAAGGACAAGAAAGATATTTTTGGTTTTATTGCTCCACGCTCGTCAAGCCAACTTTGCTTTTTGGGAGGTGAAACAGCGGTTGAAGCGGGCATTTCGAAATGACAGCATCGAAGAGAAATATATATATATACACGGTTATGGTTATCCCGGACTGTGTTCCGGAAAAAGTGGCCTACTTGAAAGGGCGGGCACTCTCGTGTTTCAACCCCACTATACTCTTCATAGTTGTGGGGCACTGTGTACTTACAGCCTCTACGATAAGCAAGTGAATGGGGCCGGTGCGTGTCGAACGGAACGGTTCATCAAGCCATTTCTCGCCTCAACCCCCTAAATTAAATAGGAATAGGGGTACTTTTGAAATAGGGGCTAATTTAATTGTAGGAAGGTAAGGAAGTATTCTGCTTGATATAGCTGGTACAACCCCCTCTCTCTTTCCTAATATCGTCTATAAGAGCTGGTTCCTCCCCGATAGGCCACTGTATAGGCGTAGTCACTCACATAAGTAGTAGAAATTCCCGGTATAGATTCTCGACATAGCTCGACTGTCAATGTAAAGGAGAGGATTCCATACGGGACTAAGGTAAAACCAAGAGCAAATTAGACCGGAAAGAAGATAAACTCGATATACGAAACTAAATTAGTTTCAATCCATCTGATTCCCCAGTTTAAAGGGTTTTACAAATCATATGAACCTGTATATTAAAAGTATATCCACCAACAAGGGACTTGAGGAAGCCTCGGGGCGACCGATCCTCTTGTTGCCTTATCCCGTTAAGGGAACGGAGGATTCTCCTTCTTGCATCTATCTCCCGGATCTGTTTCCACACGCTTTAATTTTAGCTACCTTAATTGATAACCCTACCTTTCCGTTCAGATTCACTGAAACTACAAACAGATCCTCATTAAACATGCGAAGACACCAATTAATAAAGCTTTAAGGCCTCTTAAAATGGTGCTGATAGGTAATCAGTCGTGAGTGGACTAAAACTCGAGATTAGTGAACCTTGTCTTTAAGGCAGTTTTTCATCAATAGTTGGGTCATTCTTTCTGACAGTAGGCTTTGTAGAAAGGGGAAGCACCCTTCCGGCGTTAGTTAGACAGACCAGAAGAAGAGAATTTGCATTAATAAAGCAATTTGAGATAGGTGGTTCGAGTGCAACCGGGGCTGATTGATCCAGCAATAGCAGGGGAGAGTGAGCATCGGATGTTTTCCCAACAATTCAATGAGTGTGAATTTTACTTTGATTCCTGCCTCTATCGATTCCTTCTCTGAAACTAGGGGCATAGAACGGGAGAGAGGCAAAAGGTAATTTAATAGCTTAAAACATCCCCGGATGCATTGTTTTTCACTTTTGTCGTTGGTTCTCATGGACGTGAAGATCTGTGCTGTTAAAAAAGTAGCTGGTCTCCGCCCCTTCTATTAGTAGGGCTGCGTATCCGTAAATCCACTTCTAAGTGGTCGAAGGCACAGTCTTCATCTCCTTTAAAAAAATTGAAAGTATTTACTGAACAAACAACACTTGATTTAATAGAAGTTAGACCATAGCCTATAGTAAAGGTGCCACACTCCCCGATTAATATGATCCTACGGCTCCGGTTAATTATATAATTACCACTGCTACTAAGTAGATTGTTTGTTACGAGTTAGCTCTATTGTTTCTTTCATTCGTAACATATCTTATAAAATAAGCAAATAAACATATCCGATAACTCCACTGTTAACAGCTCATTTCCGATTCACTCTTGAAAAACAAGACCAACGGGCTTAAAGACAGGCAAGGCTTTAATTTGGTATGTAAACCTTCCACCCAACTCGGGAGGACATGCAGAACCAGTCCCATTTCTCGAGGACTGACACTGGTGGCAACATCCACTTTTCTAGGTCTTAGTCCTGTTCCAGCGCCTATATCCTCTCCTGTCCGAGCTTTAGTGCGGTGTTCTTTCCATTCGGCATGCCTTTAGTTCGTGTACATATCGTAGGAGTAGGAGAAGTGGGAGATTGATTCGTTTAAGTAGATTGGTAGGATTCCATAACCTAGCTATATCCCACCTTCCTTGACTGCTCTAGACTGCTTGGCTTGCTCTTGCTTGGCCCTGCCGGGGGACTGCTTTATTATATTTTAGAGAAGAGATTTACAGTCCGTTTATATCGTAGAGTGATGTTCGAAAACACTGATGCTTAGATCGTTCCAACTAGGATCTTAGTCCCGTAACCTCTTTAAAGCCCCAGCTCGAACCCTATAGATTCCGGGTACGGATCTTGCCATTTGGAAGAGCTGCTGAGGTTTGTCAAGTTACGAGGAAGTCGCTACCCTAGCCTTTACCAGCCAGGCAGATTAGGCTGTAAACCAGCTAAGCCGTCCAACGTGCCGGATTGCTTCTTGATGGTTTACAGTAGATAATTACACTCTGGAAATCTGCACCTATAGGTATCTTAAGGTAAACTGGTATGGTCTCCCATTCCGAGGGATACCCGGGGATTCTTAGTGGGCGTGTGACTAAAAAAGATAGGGAACGATCCATATTCAATATAACCCGTAGTAAAATTTCTATATTGGCTAGCTCGTGCAATCAATACCTCGTTACTCCCGTGCGCTACGAGCTGCTGTAGTTGCACGAATCGAATATAGGCCCCAGGAGTGACTTTGTCGGGGAATCATACTGAATTATTTCCTTAGAAAGGACCAACGACGATGAAGAAGAAAAGGGGGACGGAGGGAAGCTGCGGGCAACAACATAGCGGGCAATTAGCGTAAGTAAGAAAAGAAGAAAAAAGCTAATCATGAAGTCTGCCTCAAGGAAGACTAAATGAATAAATAAGTCTTAAGACTCATAAAGGAATTGGAAGGAATTGGCTTAAACCTCGATCTTTACTTTCACAAAACGCCCAAAGTAACCATGAATTGGGAATCCTCTTTCTTTAATCGATTAATGCGGGACTTGACTAAGCAGACAGATGCAATGCTGTTGTTGACCATGCCCCTCCACTTGTTAGTAGAGTAACCTGAGCGCCCTCCACTTACCTTCAATTATAATGACAGAGAGAGTCACCATTAGGCGGGATTGTTTGAATTCTTTTTTATCTGTTTAAATATTTTTATCTGTTCAAATACTTTAAATGGAGCCATAGCGAGAAAGACCATTATTTATAATGCTAATGAAAAAATAGAAAGATTTGATAGGATTCGATAAAGAGAATGTGAGTGGTGAGTGGGCAGGAGAGCAATAGACACAGAAAGAGAAGACCAAAAAGAGCAGAAGGCACTCAGTTGTTTATGTGAAATCAAGGAGCAGCAGGTTACACTTTTACACTTTACCGAAGAGAGCTCAAAGCAATAAGATGAAAGATGGGATGAGATGCTAGCCTTAGCGCAGAAGATCAATCATTGAGCCTTAGGCCACTACCGAGCAGCAACGGAGGATCATAAACACTTGAGAGATGATCCCTACTTGAAAAGGCGGAGACAATACCTCTTGTTGCGACAAATCGACTTTCAAAAGCCCATTTATCAATCAAATTTTCAGGGCACACCAAAGAGCCATCGGACTCATGAAAGTACCCTTTTTTACTAATATACACGGGATGTCTTTCATCAAGCAAAAGAAAAAGAAGGGCAGTAAATGAAATGAACTAACCCCAAGGGATGATCTCGGATTGAAATCCAAGGCATGGTCCCGCCCAGGGAATAATTCAAAATGTAAAATTTTTTTTTCATTGAGTGAATAACCCGTCTCCCGCGTTCTCGCTTCCTTTGATAAAGTCTCTAGGCGGGGAATCATAGACCAACAGGTTCACTAGCAAGGAATAAACTCTGTGACTTAGTTCCAGCCTTCACCCCATACTCAGATTGGGTGATTGGATTGCTGCAGACATTTCTTACAGTGCCGTCATAACACATGACCACATCTCGAAGGGTGGCGGATCTCTCTATAGTAGTAATTCAGCCCTAAAATAGGAAATAGAGCACCTTCTTTAGTACACTCGAATCCTCATCAGAAGGAAAGGCAGCCGCTGCTCCTTACTTAGTCAGTCTCAAGGGGCTTGCCTAAGCTTCAATCTATGATTCCATTCCTGTATAATCAACCTAGGTTTGTGCTGCTCTGGTTTATTGCGCTCGAAGACGAATCGGCTCTTTCCATCCTTGGAGGTGGAATAGTTGGTTAAGAATTCACCTATTCTAGTTGGGGCTCCCGCTCCTGGCTCTTCATCCGCCGACTGAGTCTCTCTTGTATGAACGCGAAAACTCTATCATGCCATTGTGGATCCTCAATTCATTGCTTATCATCGGGTATGTCTTGGTCTAGAAGAAAGGGGAGTATAGTATAGTTTGTGTTTCCCACTCAAAGGGGAGGGGCCTGGGATTCAATAGAGTATAGGTTCGAGATCTGATCTTGGAAAAAAGAAAAGAAGTAGAGACATGCTTCCTACAAGGGGCGAAAGCGATCGATAGAAAGAACTCTTCATTAGAGCAAAGCCTTAATTTAATGCCGAACTTGGTAAACGAACAAAAACAAAAATTAAGTCTCTTCCCTTCCCTCCTATGCTTGCTTGCTTGGATCAGGATGTAAGGCCTAGCCTGAGATACTTCCGACGGCTAATTTTCATTCAAAAAAGGGAAACTTGCGCTTATTCATATAGAAAGAGGAAGTCCTATTGACGTATAGAAAGTACTACGCTTTCATCCTCGCGGCCTAAGGACTATGCTTCTAAGCCCGACTGCTAATGAAAGTCTTTCAATCCTAGTAATGACTTTCTCGGCTCAACTATAACAAACAATTCTTTTGATTCTTTTTCACCAGAGCTAATCTCTGCCAACTCAACTCCTGTCTCGCCTGCTAACTATTCTCGGTCTCGGTGGGCTTACCCTGATAGGGGATTCGATTCATATCTATCACGGACTTCCTAAAATAGGCTTTTTCATCGCCTTGACTTTCTCCGTGATCAACTACTTTCTATTTCTAGACGAGACCGCCGGAAAGAGTCAAAGTCAAGACAGACTAAGGCGATAGAGAGAATTCCTATTGAGTTACCTTTCTGGGGGTCACTCCCTTTGAGCTAACTGAGCTAACAGCTGGGGATATGCCGACAACAGATGACATGGCACCAAGAGCTGAAATAGCAGCGCTTAGCCCTAATCCCAATGCCCTTACTCAAGGACCAATACCGGAAAAGAGAAGAGCGGAGGCGTGAACAAGAACAGCTTCTTCTTGTGACCATGCTACCATGAGTGAATTCCACTTCTTTTTCTTTACCTCACCGCTAACCAAGAGCAGTTGACAGGAGACAGATCCTTTATGTTGATGGGTAGGCGGACTTCACTCCCATTGATCTAACAGCATGGGATATTCTCACAAGAGCTGATTCAATCGGGTTAACAGCATCGGGTATTCTCACTGCTAGCAATCCAGTTAGTTAAGTCTCGTATGCCTATTAGACAGTATTACTAATAGTTCATAGTATCTAATCTGATCTGAGAACGGAATTCAAATAAACCGACAAGGTGAACGACGGTCAAACTGCATGCAATCGACAGCCAAAAGAGAGAAGCCAGTCGCGGCACACTGACTATATCCTACCCCGGTGACCAGAGTCATTTCCCTCGCCTTGATGTTGAATAGAACTAAGCTCCTCCTAGATAGATTCATTTTGTTGACCTTGATTCCAGACACCATGAATGCGCCGCTTTCTCGGCTAGCTCCTCTTCCAAGCCTATTGATCAAAAAGCTACGACCTCTCTTCTCTTTTTCTATTTCTAGGACGAGGAAATCGGGACCCTAAAAGCAGCCTTTCTCTCCACCAGAAAGCAACCATAGGTCAACCGAACCCACGGGAAAGCTTTACCTTTCAAAGGGTAAGAGTCAAGCCGCAAAGCCCTCATCCTACAAAGAGCTATACCGCGCAAACCATTTGAACAAGGTAAAGCGAAAGCCAGACATAGAACTCCGTTAACGGGATCCACTACTTCTTTATCTATGATACCAGCAAATTCAACTGAAACTGATTCCACTTGAGAGCGGCATCCATCCCCGTGGTTATTTCGACAAGAAGGTATTCTAATTCTATAGCACCGTCTTCTTCCCTCAAACCTGAAAGGGATTGTGAACAAGAAAAGAAGTTAGGCCTTTTCCTAAAGCCCCAACCACCAAGACCGAAGAAGCAGCATCTGAGAAGTCAAGTCTCATCCCAAGAGCGGGGGTACTTTACATAGCTATGAGAAGCAGAGAGGGAGATCACTCCTTGGTTACTCCTAATCTCCTAATGCCCAAACCACCAAGAGCTGATTCTCGGCTTGGCCACTCCTATTAAGGTTTCGCATCGAGAAAATAAAGAGTTACCTAACGATTATCACCCTCGGAAAACCGAAGCACAGCAAGCATTTTCACACGAGCTGAAACCAGAGGAATCACAGTCGATTCAACTAGAGCTATTCCTTCTGTTGTCACAAGAAGTGCTTACTATTCATATTCATCGCCTTGAGGCCTGGTCTTTATTGCCCTGAGCAACTCCTAAAGAAAAGAAAGAAGGGCTTTCCTCCTAACCTAAACTAAAGGCTAAGATGACACCGCTTATTCCATCAAACCTGAAAAGAGCTGATTCTTCCTCCACCTCTGAAAGCAGGAGGTAGGGAAAGATGACATGAGCTTAGAGGAGTTGAATTAGCTTCCAATCCTAGCATACTCAAGTCAGCATTCCCAAGGCACCAGCATAATCCGAGTGTTTACTCTCCACTCGCTAAGCCGCTGGGATACCGCTGCCTCAAAGGCTAAACCACGGCACTATGCTTAACACATCGAATTGAATTGGGCCTAAGGGGCTCTAAGCTAAGGTGTAGATTGATTTTTTTCGGAGCTGAGGTTGGCCCTAGATATGTCGGTTCGATTCCGACCTGTTCTATGTGATGGTCATTCTTATGTGATGATCATGGTCTTCCCCAAGATGACAACCTAATATCATGAATATCCTTCGCCCGTTATCTCCTCATCTTCGTCAATTCCGTTCATTTCTCTATTTTCTCTTTTTCTTTTTTATTTTTATTATGAGTATGTACTATTGTTTAGTTCAAGTCATGGACTTGGATTTTCTCAATCTCCTTATATTTCGGTATAAATCCATGCTGATCAAGAAGTTTCTCTACTCCCTCTTTAATCGCTTCCGTTTGGGAGGGAGTATTCGTATTCTTTGTGCCATTTTTTTCTCATTTTGGAGTGAAATGAAATGGCTTTATCTTTGGGCCCGGAAGCAAGCGTAAACCCGGGAGAGGAAACAAATAGAAATGAAGCCGGTCCCGCCAATACAAATAATTGGAATTATCTAGACGTAAGGCAATTACTATTGTGAAATTAGGGATAGAGGGGTGAGAAAAAAACATAGCATGGGACATGAAGGGATCAACAGAAAGATGTGAAGAGGAAGAGAGATTACCGTGTAAGGGTTGTACGGAGAAAGTTGGTGTTGGGGATGTTGAGGAAGTCCAGGACGAGCGAGAATCTGATAGAGCAGTCCTTTATAATGCTGGGTTCGAGTTATGCAGAGTGGAACGGGAGGATTGTGGCCAGGGAAGATGTGGTGCGGCTGAAAGTGGTGGCCCTTGAAACTGCCATGACGGTGAAAAAGCACCAGTGGAGAACAGCTGGACTGGAGGAGGAGCCGAGATACCGATCTGCTGCTGTGGCAGCGCAGAGGCACACTGCTTTAGATAAAGAGCCTTTAATAAAAAGACTTCTTTCACCCTTAACCAGTATACCTTCTTGGCTAGAAGGAATGCAGCGATGCATCTCTCCTTGGTGTAATCGTCGAAGACCAAAAGCGTGGCCTCATTTAAGACCGCGATAATGGTCTTGGGACCTTCAAAGATCCCACGCCATGAAGTCGACACTGAGCGCAGTAATACTTGAAAGAACTAGTGAGTCATAGTTTTTTTTTATACATTTACAGCCTGACATCCGCCATGTTGCCAGCTGGACGACTCGGAAGTGACTCCCCTCCGAAGTCCGTATCCCAGATCAAAGACTATTGCGCTAAGCCAATGTCGACAACAACTCTCCTAAATTATGGGGAACTTGTCCCACCATGGGGGGGCGTCTCGGTGACTAACCCGAGATATCGATGCTACCGTTAACACGGGACATCGACCAGGGTTGACCTGTCCATATCGCTTTCCCAACCGGTCAGGCCTTACTATAACCAACTTCACAGATCCCACTCAATCTTTTACACCGATGTATCGTACTCCCTCGACCAGGTCATCATAAGAAAATACTGCAAAATCTTTCCGAAGTGAGAGAAGGAGGGAAGGCGCGCTACAACTAACATAATAGCCAGCTGAAAAACGCTAGCTAGCTAAGCTAGCGCGCAATGGCTTTCTCTGAGAGGGGCTACCTTCTTCAAGCTCCGCCCAACCTATACAAGGTGCTACTCGCTTTCTCTCAGCCACAAGTGGCTTAAGTAGTGGTCGGCATTCCTACGTGCTCCTCCTTGCCGCCCCCTACTTAAGAATCCAAAAGTCACCTTTGGATGTTGTCGTGACGCTTTGGTTACGAAGGTTACGGGGGTCTGGGTTTATGGATGAATTCAGTCAGCGAAAGTCCCTCAAACTCAATCAATATCAACAACATGTCGTGACCGGTTAGGCTTGGTTGATTTTGTCAGAAAAGAAAGTAGGTTTCGGGAGTTCATTGATTAGTACACCTCTGGTGCTGGTAAGGTCGGGACCGTGGTCGTCCGTCTCCAGTTTGCCGGCCGATAAGATCTCTGAGATTGACCAGACAGCTGGGTTGGTTTGGCTATTCCTTTCTATTGAAAAGGAGTCAGCTGTCTGCGCGAGTCACCTTCTTCTAGGCTCCGCTGGACGACACGGCATTTTCGTTCAAATATAGGCCGGCCGTACTTGTGATGGTTCCCAAGGATC